CGCGAGATCATGCGCCTTTTTTTTTTTCTTTCCTGAGTATAAAGAAAAACAAAAGAAAGTGCAGTTGGTTGAATCCAACCTATTTTTGAAATAAACAACTCGCACACACTCCCTTTCCAAAAAAGATCAATACACCAAGTACTACACTTAGATTTATTGGATTTGTTGCAAAAATATCGGTATTTAATCCGAAACTCCCGGCAGCTGGCCAGTAACCCAATAAAACGAAAGAATCGGTTACATTTTTCATAGGATCTCCTCTGATAAATAGGACTATAACAAAATCAAAAAGAATTCGTTTTGTATCATTTCATCCCTTTTTGGATTGATTTTTTCTAAATTTCCTTATTGATTTCTAACTAGAACTAGAGTGTATTATTAAATTTTACTATGGAAGTGAAATTTTTTTTATTTTATTAGTATTGCAATTCAATGGGAGTTCCCCCCCCCAAAAAAAAAATGATTTAGGATTCTTCGAATTTGGCCCAGCTTTCGTGTCAATGATGAAATCCCTCCTTTGTTTTTGTTGCTGCAATGCTTTCTAAAAACCAATGAAAGAGGGTTCAATCAGACTAAGAGTGGGAAAAAAGACAGCGACAAGTTCACAGCAAAGCAAGAAAATCAGAAAAAAACTTTGAAATTTTTAGGATTAAACAAAGGGATTCGCAAATAAAAGTGCTAATGCCACGACCAATCCATAAATAGTTAAAGCTTCCATAAACGCGAGACTAAGCAATAAAGTACCTCGTATTTTACCCTCTGCTTCTGGTTGTCTCGCGATCCCTTCTACGGCTTGACCCGCAGCAGTACCTTGACCAACTCCGGGTCCAATCGAAGCAAGCCCTACAGCCAATCCAGCAGCAATAACGGAAGCAGCAGAAATCAATGGATTCATGATAAGTGCCCCCCAACCCAAGAATGGTTAATGATACAATCCACCAATGAATTCTGACTTATGCTTAGGATCGATTACTAAGATCTATATGATTGCAGTCACTAAAAACGTCGTATTGAATGAAGGAATACTAGGATTGAACCAGCAGAACGACTTTGAGATCTTGTTTTTAGTTTTTATCCGTGGAGTCTTTCGCAATCTCAATGCATCCCACTCTCGTTCTTGCATTTCTTTGTTTCGAACCATACTTTCATTCAATTCTCCACCCTTTACCTTTTCTTCTATATACTTGATTTCATTTGTATATTTATTCGTCACAGACGAAACGGAAGGACTTCGATTGGAATCCTCATTGAAATTCCCAGTGGGATAGGAAATCAAATGGATGGGTGGTTCATAGAAAATCAGTCAATATCTACCATATACATTTGGTTCATAGTGTAAACCAACTATTCACATCTTCGATTCATCCGCATTCTAGAATCCTTCTTTGAACCTCCACAAGAGCTGTCTTCTAGCCATTCAAAATATTATATATATAACTACCCTAAACCCCCCTTTTTTTTAGGAATCATAATGTTGGAATTCACTGAACAAATAGAAATCGAAGATTCATTGGGAGTCTGGCATAACTGGGCCAGACCCTGGGGAAAAAAGATCTTTTCTTTTACTTTTTGTTTTTTACAAAGCATATCGGAATCTTTTTTGCTACTACTCTAGATTATATATACCGTATTTCTATCCCCGAATAGCTTATCTCGCAATAGCTTATCTCAAGCCGTCCATACATATTACAGCGAGACAAAGGCTAAAGCTCTTTTCAAAGCTAGTCAATGATGACCCTCGATGGACTCACCTATATAAGCCGCAGCTAAAGTTGCAAAAATAAGAGCTTGAATACCACTTGTAAATAATCCAAGGAACATGACAGGTATAGGAACCACTGAAGGGACTAAAGAAACAAGAACAAGAACTACTAATTCATCAGCCAATATATTCCCGAAAAGTCGAAAACTAAGTGAAAGGGGTTTTGTGAAATCTTCTAGGATGTTAATTGGTAAGAGGATTGGCGTTGGTTGAATGTATTTACCGAAATAACGCAAGCCTTTTTTGGTAAGACCCGCATAGAAATAAGCCACAGACGTGAGTAAAGCTAAAGCAACAGTAGTATTTATATCATTCGTGGGTGCGGCTAACTCTCCCTGGGGTAGTTCTATTATTTTCCGAGGTAAAAGAGCCCCTGACCAGTTAGAAACAAAAATAAATAGGAACATAGTTCCAATAAAAGGAACCCAAGGACCATATTCTTCTCCAATCTGAGTTTTGCTCAAGTCTCGAATAAATTCAAGGACATATTCGAAGAAATTTTGACCATCAGTCGGAATGGTTTGTAGATTTCGAACAGCTATAGTGGTTGAACCTACTAAAATAGCAATTACGACCCAAGAAGTAATAAGCACTTGGGCATGGACTTGGAAACTACCTATTTGCCAATAGAAATGTTGGCCTACTTCCACACCGGATAGATCATAGAACCCTTTTAGGGTGTTGATGGAACATGGTAGAACATTCATATTGCCCTCTGAGAGAAGTAGAACTAAAAAAGGAATTATTTTGATTCCATTATCTCTTTTTCAATTCGCCTACTTGAATCATGTATTTCAGATACCAAGGAATCCTCGAAAATCCCCAGTGATTTTTCTCGCGTTTTGTTTTTTTTTTTTAGATTCAGGACAAGAAACGAATTCCATAACTCCATACATTTACCGAAGTCATTGACTTCTCTTATTATTAATCAACGATTTGTTATCGAGCTAGAACGGCCCTCGCAAATTGCCGAGACTAATTTATTAAGAATGAATCGAATTGAAGCTATAGAGTCATCATTGCTTGGAATCGGAAGATCTGCAAGATCCGGGTCACAATTTGTATCGATTAAACAAATCGTTGGAATTCCTAAAATTGCACATTCGCGAAGAGCCTTATAGCCGTCTTTCTGATCAATGACGATTACAATATCAGGCAACCTTGTCATATATTTGATCCCACCCAGATAAGTTTGCAAGTGATATAATTGTCTCTTCAAGATTGCTGCATCTCTTTTCGGAAGACGTTTGAGTCTTCCCGTCTTTTGTTCTACTCTCAAATTTCGGAACCTGTGAAGTCTCCTTTCTGTAGTGGACCAATTCGTTGACATCCCACCGAGCCATTTTTTATTAACATAATGACACCGAGCCCTTGTTGCAGCCGATGCGACTGACTTAACTGCTCTTTTTTTGGTACCAACTATTAAGAATTGTTTTCCCGTACTCGCTGCATCAAAAACTAAATTACAAGCTTCTGATAAAAAACGAGCAGTTCTAGTAAGATTTGTAATATGCATCCCTCTACGCTCTGCGGAGATGTAAGGTGCCATGCTAGGATTCCATTTCTTAGTCTTATGCCCAAAATGAACTCCTGCTTCCATCATCTCTTCCAAATTGATGTTCCAATATCTTCTTGTCATTTACTTCCTCTTTTTTTTTTTAGACGGGGTGCCCTAAATAAAGAATTGTTCCGACGGAACCTTCTACCGGAGATTGACCGTTGATACACGGGCCAAGCCATTAATTTCTTTCTATTCGTTATTATCTTTATTACCAAATCAACTAACCGGACTAGATAGTGAAAGTAAAGTTAAAGGGATGAATTTACTCTTAGAAATCATGAAATCCCACAAATTTAGGATGGATCATGGACGTTCTTTGGGATGCAAGAATCAAATAATTCTCTGTGTTGGAATAAAATATCTCTTATTTCCCCCCCGAATAGATTTTTCTTTTTCATTTCCAAAGGAATGTTGCTGCGTTTCCTTGAACGGTACACCAATCTTTTGAATCCGGTACCAACAGGTATCATACCTCCCAGAACAACGTTCTCTTTCAGGCCTTTCAACCAATCGATACGACCGCGTAGAGCGGCTTTTGCTAAAACCCGAGCAGTCTCTTGAAAACTTGCTTCGGATATGAAACTTTGAGTATTCAGAGACGCCCTCGTTATTCCCAATAGGACAACTCGATAACAGATCGCTTCTTCCAAAGCGCGCGCTGTTCGTTCCGCCCGCAACAATCCTATGAGTTCTCCAGGTGAAAAAACATTAGACATTCCATCTTCTGAAACCAACACTTTTGATGTTATTTGCCGCACAATAATTTCTATATGCCTATTATGGATTTGCACCCCCTGGGATCGATAAACCTTTTGAATCTTATTAACCAAAGAGATACGGCTTTGTGCTATGGTTAACTCAGCGCCAATCAAGAATCCCCAAGGACTTCCAAGAATTCTTGTTAGACATTTGTTCCACCCTTCCACCCTCTCTTCTAGGTTCATTGAAATTGAATCAATCGAACGCACTTCTAACACTTGTTCCACTTTTGGAAGACCTTGCGTTATATCACTCGATCTAGATTTTTCATAGATAAATGTTGCGACTGTATCTCCTTCATCAAGAATTGCCCCATAATGGCCATGAACGGTGGCTCCTGGAGTAGCCAAATAGGGCTTAGCGGATCTTATTACTAAAGAGTCAATATGAACAATTATAACCTGCCCAGATTTGAGGCGCGGTCCATATTTGGATAGACATAAATTTTCACAAATCAACTGCCCAAGGCGAATGCTTCTAGATGTCTCTTCAAAATAGTCTGGCTGGAGCGAATCCCAATTCAAATTGAATGGATTCAAAATCATGTTACTGCATGGATTGGGATTCAAAAGTTTCCCACTTTCATCCATTAAAAAATAGTTTAGTACTTGGAAAGTCTGGTTGAAATTCTCAAGGAGCAAATATTTCTTTACCACGATCTGATTCTGAGTTAGTAATTGGTAAGATGGAGAAAAATCCGCAATTTTCGGCACAATCCCTATAGGACCCAACGAATTCCTACTTGGAATTTGGAGATCCCTTTTTCTTTTACTTTTCATTGATTCTTTTCTCACATTGTTGTTAGATTTCAAACCATTGAATGGACTCATTCGAAAACAATTAGATGATGACAAAATGATCAAAGACTGGCATTCCTTATGTCGACTCAACAACGTACAACTAGTTCCGGCATGTTGCGTAAGTGATTGTTGAATCCTTACCTTGGAAGAAAAAGGTTTGAGATTCATACAAGCTACTCCATTATCGAGGATGAATCCCGGCCCTGACGGATCATTCCTTTTTCTGTTATAGACGGACTTCACTAAGTCCATTCGTAGGAAATTTCGAATCAGATCATGGACTCTTACTTCAACAAAGGAAGCATGAACCTCCGCTCTAGCCGAACCCTTTTTGTCTTGGGCCCAATTCAAAACTAAACAAGTTCGAACTGATTGAATACTTGTGTGAGAAATTCCTCGAATTGTTTTGCCATGTCCATAAAGGAGATACTTGACAACTCTAAGTTGCAAACTCTCCCTTTCCTGCAAGAGATCGTGGGGGAAAAGCGTTGCTAAATAAATATCGTCTTCTCTTTCATCTGGGCCTACGGGTCGAACCAAAACAAAAGACTTTTTTTTGATAGGTGTGATCCGTTGGACATGGATCCCTTTTGTCCATTTTTTTTTAGCCCTTTTTTTTTTCGTGACTGGTAGTATTAAGATGCCACTATGCCCGGATATCTTATCTGTCTCTTCAGGAAAATGGATCTCTCCAGAAAAAATTTTTAGTTCAATCTCCCCCCCTTTTTTCTCTACTCGGACCAATCCGCCTACCCGGCTTTTTATATTAAAAGTAATTCGGGTATCGACTCCAACAATACTATTGTTCCGCACCATTATGAAAGAGGATTCGGGTACTCTATGGACTTCCTTGGGAATGAAAACTCCTTTCTTTTGGTATTTTTGCCTAAATTTTTTGGCTCGTCGAGCTTCAATCAAACCCTCTTTTTTTACGATGGAATGCGTCTCTCTAGTCCCAGTCCCATTTTGAGTACTTCCCAAACTGTTTCTTCCATATTGGGGATCATCAAAATAAGCAAGAATACTCTTTCTACGGAAAATTCCATTTATGGGTATTTCTATCGAGATACCCGAACTAGGTATTAGTTCTCTCTCTCGGTCTTGATTAAATTGGAATGGGATGAGGCATCTATTTCTTCGCCTCTTTGCCAATAAATCAGAATTTTCGTGGAGAATCGCAGGATAGATGAAATTAGAATGACCATTGCATAGGGTTTGATCAGGTCCGGAATAATCAAGACCCCTTCGTACACTTTTACCAGAAAGCCCCGGACTAAACAAATTATATCTCACTTGATCATTAGTGACTGAGAAGCTAGACGTATATCTTGGTTCAGCAGAAAGAGAACGAACATTCATTTGATCTTGATTCTTGTGGATTGACAAAGGAACTCTACCGGATCGACGCAGACCCCCTGATAATATCCATAAATGACTTGTTTTTGGTAAGAGATGAACATTCCCATATGTAGATTCAGGTGCATGATAGACATCCTTACTCCAGTGCATTTCTCCCGCTAAGTCAGAATAAATATGTTTTCGAACCTTCTCTTTCAAATTCAAGGTAGATATGCCCGCACGCATTTCCGCAATCACTTGTTCTGATTCCACATATTGATCATTTTGAACTAAAAGAACACTTTTTTGTGGAATATTCACATTATGTGTAATATCCTGACTCTCAATAGTGACAGCCAGGTCTAGATAACATAGAAAAGCAGGATGCCCATGACGTGTACGTGTGAGATAAACGAAATCCTCATTGAATTTTATTTTTCCAGTAGAGGGGGCTCGTATATGTTCGGCAGTACCACCTGTGAACACTCCACCGGTATGAAAAGTTCTTAATGTTAATTGAGTCCCTGGTTCCCCAATAGATTGCCCCGCAATAATACCTACGGCTTCTCCCAATTCGACCAGGTCGCCATGAGTGGCACTTCGACCATAGCATAATCGGCAGATCCAAGATGTACTCCTGCAAGTGAAGGGGGTTCGAATCGATATTGGTTGTGCTCGGAAGGTTATGAGTCGTTTGACAAGTCCCATCCCAATATCTTGATTTCGAATGGCAATGCATCGGGAACCCATATAGATATTGTCCGCTAATACACGACCCATTAATGTTTGGCTCAAAAGTCTTTCTGTCATCATCCCCTCTCGAGGATTCACAGAAATACCCCGGATGGTGCCACAATCCGTTCTCCGTACAATAATGTGTTGAACTACTTCAACAAGTCTGCGCGTCAGGTATCCAGCATCTGAGGTTCGTATAGCAGTATCCACAACCCCCTTGCGGGCGCCGTAGCAGGAAATTATATATTCCGTTAAAGAGAGTCCTTCGCGTAAATTGCTTTGAATGGGTAAATCAATCATTTGTCCTAGGGGATCTGACATTAATCCTCGCATACCTACTAATTGGTGTACCTGAGATGCATTTCCCCTAGCTCCCGAAAAGGACATTATATGGACCGGATTCAAAGGATCAGTCATCCGAAAATTCGGATTCATTTCTTGTCGCAAATATTCACTTGTAGCATACCATATCTCAATGGATTGACGTAATTTTTCTACCGCGTGTACATTCCCATACTGATGGTGTTTTTCCAAAATCAAACTTTGTTGTTCAGCATCTTGGACTAGCCATCCTTTCGAAGGTATTGTTAAAAGATCATCAATTCCTAATGAAATAGAGGTAGCAGTGGCTTGCTGGAAACCCAAAGTCTTTACTTGATCCAGGATGTGTGATGTGTATGCCATTCCAAAGTGATCTATGAATCTGCTAATAAGTCGTTTTATCGCAGTTCCATCTATCGCGTTATTGTGAAAAACCAGATCAGCCCTTTCTACCATATCTACCATAAGTACCTCCATATTTCTCTAAGTAGGATTTGACCAACAATACAATAGGTTTGAGTCAGTGATTTTAAGACTTCCTTTCCGCGATCTTGAGTTGTGTAGAAATTAAGGAATTAGAATCCGAGTTGACTCGGAGAGACCCTAATTCCCACGGGTATCATAGAATTACTTAGCTTAGGTCCCCTCTGAGCAGGCCCGGCAAAATCCTTGTATGGCTTCTTCGATTTCTCGATAAAAAGAAATATGGCCAACAGTGGTTCGAATGTAAAGACAAGGGATTTCTTTTTTTAGACTTCTTACTATTAAATAGTGACCAAAAATCTCATGATAGGTACCCAAAGATTCATATTGCACTTCGATGGGAACTTCTTTTGATGCAATAATACGTAGATCAAGTCGCCACCGAAGCCACAAAGGACTCTCTAATTTGATTCGTTTCTGCCGATAAGCCCCAAGTGCATCATAGGAACCACAAAAATAGGGCTCTGGCTCTTTTGTTTTTGTATAGTTATTATCGTCTATTTTCTCGTTTTGATAGTTTATGCGATTCCATGGATTATACCTATTTGCACAAATACCTCGACGATTCCCGATTGTTAATACATAGAGTCCCATAAGCATATCTTGAGTTGGTATGGAAATGGGATCTCCGATAGCTGGAGACAAGAGATTCATATTAGAAAACATAAGTAAACGCGCCTCCGCTTGAGCCTCTATTGATAAAGGGACATGAACAGCCATTTGATCCCCATCAAAGTCTGCATTGAATCCCTTACGAACTAATGGATGTAAACAAATAGCACGCCCTTCCACTAAAATAGGTTGGAATGCCTGGATGCCTAATCTATGCAGAGTGGGGGCTCTATTCAGCAATACGGGGTGCCCCTGCATAACTTCTTGAAGTATTTCCCATACAATTGGTTCTTTGTCCTGAATTTGACTTTTCGCAACTCCTATGTTAGAAGCAATGTGGTGTCTGAGTAGACCACGAATTACAAATGTCTGGAAAAGCTCTATTGCGATTTCGCGAGGCAATCCACATCTATGTAATGAAAGCGTAGGGCCCACGACAATGACGGAACGGCCCGAATAATCGACGCGTTTCCCAAGCAAAGTCTCGCGAAATCTTCCCTCTTTACCTTCAATTATATCCGAAAACGACTTGTAAACTTTATTATGACCGTCCTTCATTGGCTGTCCGCGAAGCCCATTATCAAGAAGTGTATCCACAGCTTCCTGCACTAATTTCTCCTGACACATTATTGAGTCCCCTGGCGTAGATCTTTTTAATAGATTGGTAAGAGTAATGTTCCGATAGATAACTCTTCTATAGAGTTCATTAATATCCGAACTCATGAGTTTCCCCCCATCTATCTGAATGATTGGTCTCAATTCGGGAGGGAGCACTGGTAATAGGCACAAAACCATCCATTCTGGTTCTACCTTTGTTTGAAGAAAATGCTTAGCTAATTGCATGCGTCTAACCAAAAAATCCTTTCTTCTTCTAATTTTTATATCTTCCCATTCATTACCGTCGGTCCCTTTTTCCGCTAGATCTTTCCATTCTACCAATGAATAATCTATAATAAGTCGCAAATCCGGATCGGCTAATTGTTCTCTGATAGCACTGGCTCCAGTAGAGATTTCTCGATTTCGAAAGGTATTGAAGCCTTGAGTAGTAAAAAAAAGTGGGATGCTGCATGTCCGAGATTGAATTTCATCTTCGAATGAGCCTCGTAATCGTAAGAAAGTAGGTTTTTTAGCTACGACCCTAGCAAAAGAAAAATTGGGATAGGTTCCTATAGGATTTCCCCCCTTCAAAATCGGACGTGAAGGTTTCCTCTCATCCGGCTCAAGTAGTTACACGAAATAAAGAAGGGTGTTCTTGTTCTCACATTATGTTCTCGAAAACCCCCAACCAAACAAAGGTCTACTCCTTACTCAAGTTTCCAGCCAGGACCAACCAACATTTCATTGATTCATTCTTCCTTTTATTTAGATCTTTGATTTCTATTTTTTGACTTCCTTATTCAACTAGCACCTAAATGAAATGTGAAATTCTTGAGTAGTCTACTTCCCTTCCAATGATGAATTCCCCTCAAATCAAAGAAAAAGAATTCCTTGGAACTCATAAGGGATTTACTTGTCTATGTATCGTTCGATTCGATCTTTTAGGTCCCTACTTCACCTCGACGGTTATGACATGATGTCCTTAAGGCCTATATGCGATGAATAGACCCCCGTAACCATGTCATCGTTGCTTACTTGAGCAGATTCAAACGAAATGGAATGGTGAATTCCACGAAAGAAGTCTTTTTCACGAGGTACAACCAGCAATTCCTATGTATTGGTTACGGAATCGACCATAGATCAATTCCCTTTCTATTTGGGAGTATTAAATAAACCCATAATAACTCTGAGCTTCATGGTACTCCTTCCAAGAGACATGTCAGAATCAGGGCATCCCAATCGGATTGAATGGGATGACAGTTTTTCATTCCCAAGCTGTAAAATCAGAATTTTGATCAAATCACACATCGCAGTATACTAGGCCTTCTAATTTTTTAAGAGGTTTATCTAAAAGATTCGCGATATAACTAGGAAGACGTTTCAAATACCATACATGAGTTACCGGGCATGCCAGCTTGATATAGCCCATTTGAGATCTTCGTATCCGAGAATCCACAAATTGGACTCCGCATTGGTCACAAAATTTTGGGTCTTCTTTTTCATCGCCGATGACTCGATAATTTCCACAAGCACAAATTCCACTCTTTATAGGCCCAAAAATTCTTTCACAAAACAAGCCATCTTTTTCCGGTTTAGTGGTTTTGTAATGAAAAGTAGAGGGTTTTGTTACCTCTCCAACTATCTCTCCATTAGGTAGGGTTTTCTGGGCCCAAGCACTTATTTGTTCCGGGGAAACTGATCCAATTCGGAGTTGTTGATGTTTAGATCGGTCGATCATATAATATAATTTCTAATTCATTCCGATCAAGCTTCCTTCCTATTAATCTGGAAATTCTTCTCAGATACAAGAAAATGATTCAATTCCAGAGCCAAAGATCGTAGTTCTCGAACGAGCAATCGAAAGGATTCTGGAGCATCCTCAGGTTTCGGTAATGCTCCTCCAATGAGTGTAGTCCCAAGGACTTCCTGCCGAGCTCTAATATGATCAGATTTATAAGTAAGCATCTCTTGTAAAATATGAGCAACGCCAAATCCCTCTAGGGCCCAAACTTCCATTTCGCCTACCCGCTGTCCGCCTTGCTTAGCCCTTCCTCTAAGCGGTTGTTGTGTAACAAGCGCATAATGCCCACTGGAACGCCCATGGATTTTATCATCAACTTGATGAATTAATTTCAGGATATAGGGCTTTCCTATGATAACAGGTTGCTCAAAAGGATCTCCCGTTCTTCCATCAAATAATCTGCTTTTTCCCGGATACTCGGGTTCAAATACCCATGGATTCGCTGTCTGCTTACTGGCTTCGTATAATTCCGAAAACACTAGTTTTCTCGAAGCCCCTTGCTCATATCTCTCATCAAAGGGCGCTATTCGATAATGCCTGTCTAGCAGATCTCCCGCTAACCCGAGCGAGCATTCAAATATCTGTCCTACATTCATTCGTGACGGGACTCCTAATGGGTTGAAGACCATATCAACCGGTGTTCCATCTTGCAAATAAGGCATATCTTGTCTAGGCAAAATTTTTGAAATGATACCCTTATTCCCATGTCTTCCAGCGACTTTATCCCCTACTTTGATTTCACGTTTCTGTGAAATATATACACGAATCATTTCTGGACGATAACTGGAATCCCCCTTTTTCTGGATCCATCTCACATCAATAACTCGACCTCTGCCACCTATAGGTAGTTTTAGACAAGTTTCCTTTGCAGTAGATACCTGAATGCCAAGTATGGCTCGTAATAATCTATCTTCCGGGGCACACGAAGATTCTTGCATCATCTGAGGCGTTAATTTACCTATTAAAATATCGCCGGTTTCTACCCACGATCCGATCATCACAATTCCATTTCTGTCTAAATGGCGGAGTAAATGCGCTTCTAAATGTGGTATTTCATTAGTAATTCTTTCAGGACCTTGGCTTGTCACATGAGTCTGAATTTCATATTTCCGTATGTGAAAGGAAGTATAAATCTCTCCATATACCAGACGTTCACTAATGAGTACCGCGTCCTCAAAATTGTAGCCTTCCCATGGCATATAGGCTACTAATATGTTTTTTCCCAAAGCGAGTTCCCCACCAACTGTAGCACCACCATCCGCTAAAATTTGCCCCTTTTTAATGCAGTTTCCCCGCTGAACCTGGGATTTTTGATGCATACAAGTATTTTTATTAGAACGTTGATACATAAGCAATGGAATGTTTCGAGTGTCCCCATGACTTGATAAAATGATCTTATCGCTATCAGTAGAAAGGATCTTTCCCTCCTGTTCGGCTATCGCAGAAACCCCCGAATCGAGAGCCACTTGTCGTTCCAACCCCGTTCCAACAATGCACTTCTCGGACCGAGAAAGCGGAACTGCTTGACGTTGCATATTTGAACTCATTAAAGCCCGATTCGCATCATTGTGCTCGACAAAAGGAATGAGGGAAGCTCCAATCGAAAAATATTGGAAGGGAAAAATGCTTCGAAGATGAATCTGTTCCCATGCAATAGTCAGGTATTCTTGACGGTATCGAGCTGGAACAACTTGTTCTTCCTGAATGCCTGTATTTAACGCCAAAGAAGTTCCTGTGGATACCATAGAGTATTCATCTCTACTTGATGATAAATAAACTACCCGCCCCTCTTTTGGTCTTTCAGAAATTTCAAAAAATGGGCTTTCTAGAGACCCCCCGTGGCCAATCCTAGCATGAATCGCTAAGGATCCAATAAGTCCAACATTGATTCCTTCAGACGTGTCAATTGGGCAAATCCGTCCATAGTAACTAGGGTGGATATCTCGTATACGAAAACTTGCCGTTCGCCCTGTCAATCCTCCAGGACCCAAATAACTCAATTTTCGACCATGAACGATTTGTGTCAATGGATTAGTTCGATCCAAAACATGAGATAAGGGATGGAGGCCGAAAAACGATTCATAAGTGGTTGTTAATGGAGTTGAAGTTACCAAATTACGAGGAGTCGGTCTAAATTTATGCCTAATTGCTCCACAGAGAGTTCTTCGAACCGCATGTTCTAAACGAACCAGAGCCAATCCGAATTGATCTTGTAAGAGATCCGCTACAGAACGAATACGTTTATTTTTTAAGTGATTCATATCGTCAAGGGTACCCATGCCAAATTTCATTTCGATCAAATGATCTGCAGCTGCCAATACATCTCGCGGTAACAAAAATGTATTATTCTGAGGTATATCAAGATTCAGTCTCTGATTCATATTTCGTCGACCAATCTTTCCTAACTCACATTTTTGTTGAAAAAATTTCTTTTGTAATTCCTTACATAAGGACTCGGACTCAGAAACTACCGGATCACCACCTACACCAGCAAATTGTTGATAAAATTCCAAAATGGCATTTTCTTTTGATCCGATCGTTCTTTTCTCCTTAGCATTCGGGAAAGACAAGAACATTTCAGGGTAGCAAACATTATCTAGAATTTCTCTTAGATTCAAACCCATAGCGGATGATGGAACTAGAATGGATATTTTTTGTTTCCTACTCACACGAGCCCATATCCTTGCTTTTCTATCAATCTCTAAGTCCGATCTTCCTCCCCAATCCGATATTATGGTGCCCGTATAGATCGAAATTCCCTTAGGGTCCAACTCTGAACGGTAATAAATACCGGGGCTTTGCAATATTTGATTGATCACAATTCTGTATATTCCATTGACTATAAAGGTGCCCAGGGAATTCATTAGAGGAATGTTTCCAATCAATATGGTTTGCTCTTGACTATTCCTACCCGTTTTCCAAATTAATCCCGCAGGGACATATAATTCAGAAGAATATGTGAGTGATTCATACACAGCGTCTCTTTCTTTTATCAAAGGTTCTATCAATTGATATGTTTCTACAAAGAATTGAAATTCAGTTTCTTGATCGGGGTCTTCTATTTTTGGGAACTTAGAAAGTTCTTCCATCAAGCCCTGATCAACGAACCTACAAAATCCCTCAAATTGTATCTGACTAAACCCAGGTATTGTAGACATTCCCTCATTTTCATCGTGTAGCATCTTAAGTTTTCCCCCTCCCGTTTTTTTTTATCCCATTCATTATTGACTCATTCGTCCTCGAACCCTCTGGGTTAAGCTAGCAATGATGGAATGTATATTTTATTTACTAAATCACATGAAATTTGAGCCAACTCCCTATCAATATCATATATGTAGGGAATGTAGAAACTTGTACTGGAGAAAATACGTGTGGCCGGAGGTCAAAAGAGAAAATTTTATACTCAAATTCGAAGTTTTAACAGATACTAATTTCGAAAACAGTCCTAGAAACAGAATTCTGTCGATGAGACTTGTGAAGTCTTGTTATAGAATATCCAAAGACCTCCAATTTAGGATATTACGACCTGACTTACGACCCCGTATTGATACCAGAAAAAGAAATAATTCAGGATTGGATCGGTTCTCTATGAATGAGAGAAAGACAGAAGAATCAGGAACAGAATAGAATAGAGTTTTTTAGCACTTCACTTTTTCTCCACTTTTTCACCGATTCCATTGTTCAAATGTTTAAAAAAGGATTCGCAGAGAAGAAAGAAAGTTTTACCTAGTTGTTATTTGTTAGTAGAATTCATGGACTCCGGTTGAAATAGGGAAGGGGGGTTGTACCTAGGAAACACACGCAGCTATCGCTAGTTAACTATCCGCTACTATCCCAGTTGTTTGGGGTAACACAACACAAACCAGACCGTGCTCTATCATAATTGCTATTCGATGATTCCATGAATCAGAAGAATTCCCCAAATTCCCTTTATAGGCAGATGTAGCTAAGATACCAGATTAGGATAGATGTGTCACAATTTCTGTTCTGGGGTTTACATAGATACAGAATTCTTGTTATAATGCAAAGTGAATTGAAAGCAATTGATTCTTGATAAAGCAATGGATACGGATTAGTTGTGTATCAACGTAATTCGATTAAACGCAATTTGATATCCAAAAACCTGTACTGAATTCAAGTCAATAGTTAATGGTTCCAACCTTGCCCTACCTTTTTTCTATAATGTAAAATTCACATTTTCTCTTTCAGTATAAAATAAGGGGGAGGGTTAGTTCTTGATGTTTTGAGATTTGAGATACCCTACAATCAATCGAAGGAAGCTAACTGGATACAAAGAAAGGAGGAAGGATTCTTTCTCAGTTTTTAGGAAAGGGATAAGGAAAGCGGGATTCAAGATGAAACTCCGATAAACATAAAAAAAAGGAGATTAAAGACTCGCCCAAAAAGAGGGGAAATTCTCCTAACTATTTTCTCTCATTTTGGCGACATGGCCGAGGGGTAAGGCGGGGGACTGCAAATCCTTTTTCCCCAGTTCAAATCTGGGTGTCGCCTGCGCAACAACAACCACAAAAAAAAAGAAATCTCCCTTTTTTTCTGCTGATATGAGAAAACTCAACACATTTTTGCCCCAGCGGAAGCGGAATAAGATAAAACGAAGACGGTTGGTATTTGATTTCTTCTTAAAATCTGTAGACTCTATTCTATCTCAACCCTTGCGTCTAGGCTAAGGATTCTAGTATAGGAAGGTTCCGCTATCAAGACTTCAGGATTCCCTTACACTATATATAGACTATGTCTACTGACTGAGTTTTCGGTTAGATTGGATAGTCGGGTGGCGAATCCTATGTATTAGTTCTGGGAAAGGGTGGAAGATACTTTGGATACAGACTTACGAGAGTCTCTGAATGCTCAGACATCCAATCCAAGATTGGATGCCTTTGAGAAACTCAGATAGAGTCAGATAGACTCAGAAAAAAACGTATTTCTTTTCGGTAACCCCCAATCAAGAATGTAATAGAATAGACCCAACTGTCTCATAGAGACAGGTGCGAGACTTAAAGTATGAGATCAAAGGGGTAGTTAGAAATACGTACTAGGTAGTACTCCATCTTGATTGTTCATGTTTTTGGGGTCAATAAAAGAAAGAGTGGATCTTACTATTCCTACATATTTCGTGACTCACATTTACTTGAGAATCCTTTAGAATACCAAGGGAGTAACTGAGTCTCTTACTTGTGTTTAATGCTTATCGATTCTACCAGAAATTTGATAGTCGCTTGTTGTGGGTGGAGTTATTTAATTGATTTCTTAATCGCGTTTGGTGCAGAGTCCATTTTTGACTCTGTGCTATGGATTCCACTATTATTAGAGTAGTGATCAATAATGGAAAAATTCCTTAATAGTCAGAGAGATGGGGGACATCATTCACATGGATATAGTAAGTCTTGCTTGGGCTGCTTTAATGGTAGTCTTTACATTTTCTCTTTCACTTGTAGTTTGGGGAAGAAGTGGACTCTAGAGGTACGAATCGTTGAGTGGAGTTGAGTATTGAAACTTTATCAATTATTTCATATATAGTTATGCAAAACTTTTCTAAAGAAAAATACTTCCCTTTCAAAATTCTATTGGAATCGAGTAATGGAAACTAGGAAGAATAATAATAAAATAACCTTTCACTAAGATATAGATAGATATCTATTTCAAGAATTCCCATGTGGTTATTCTAGATCTTTAGAAAGTAGAACTTTCTAGACTAATCGATAGTGTGGTAGAAAGGTTCATAGAGCTCTTTCTACCACACTAGACTCTCGGATCTTCTATACTGCTAACTCTAACCCCCTTAATACTAATACGTGGGATTTGAATCCCTTTCATTTCCTCAATCATGGATAAGAACTAAAAAGTCAAGCTTCAATTAATCATTTTGACTGACTGTTTTTACATATATGATAAGTAAAAAGGCAGTAGGAACTAGAATGAACAGTGCAGTAGCAATAAATGCAAGAATATTTACTTCCATAATCTCATCGTTTTTTTTATACAATAACTCGGGATCTAATCCCATAGAGATGAGAAATCGTCTCCGGTAAATTCAATGAGATGAATTGCAGCTCTATGATATTTGATATCAAATGGAATTGGATCTATATCATGAATACCTATATATGATCCCTCGAATGGATTCATCGTCAAGAATTTCATAGTATAATATAACATAAGAAGATCCTTTATCCATAACAAATCTCATTTTTGATTCCTGATCCAATCCCGAATCCCGTTGATTTTTTCACTCTTTTCTATGATCTTCCTTAATCATCGGATAAGGTATCATCTGACCCAGCGTCCATTAGTCACAAACAGTAAAACTAAAATGAAAAAAAAAAGAAGGAGTTAAGTTCGAAACTAAGGGTTTTAAGATCTTATCTATTCGTTTCTTGCTAGATAAAGAGGTGTGATAAATAAGGAGTCGCGGTCTAAAATCTCGAAGATTTCTAGAAATTCACTCTTTTTTTTTTAGTTTGCTCTTTCGGAGATTAAGGCCCCTTTTCAAATAGGAAGAAAAATGGTGCATTCCCCCTCTAACTCTCAGAAAAGAGGGGGGTCCATCTTTCTTTGATATCTTTTTTAGGAATATCTTCTTTCCTGAGATTGAACCACATCGATCACAAATTAGGAAAAATTCAGTGTGCAATTTGAATGAAATAGATTTTTTCCAATTACCGCCCGAGCTTACAAAAAATCAGCGCTCGAAAGGAAGGGAAGTCGTTTTC